GAAGCTATTCAGGAACAGATTGAACTCTTTCTACTTCAGGAACAAACATAAATGTAAATGGATCTTTTTTATTCTATTCTTAATTAAGAGAAATCCTTGATAAAGATTTCTTATTCGAACAAAAGGCCTTTAGAAAATAGAGTTCTTATTTTTTTTCTATTCTATATCTAGAATAGATATATAGAAATAAATTCGTCCAATAGGATTTGAACCTATACCAAAGGTTTAGAAGACCTCTGTCCTATCCATTAGACAATGGACGCTCTTCATTCCTATTTTCGCATTTTTTTCATAAAAAAAAAGGATTAGACGGATTTAGGGAATACAACAAAATAAGGACGCATATAAAAAAAAATAATGCATCTGTATATCCTATGTAGGTTAAGGAATGAATATATAGCGGGTAGCGGGAATCGAACCCGCATCGTTAGCTTGGAAGGCTAGGGGTTATAGTCGACGTTGGTTGATCATTTTTAACATCTCTAATTCAAAACCGAACATGAGATTTTGGTTTCATTCGGCTCCTTTATGGAAGATCTGTGTATTCCTACCATAGAAAAAATGAGATCCATAACATCTATGTCAGCTTTTTTTACGAATGCATCTAAAGCTACTTGCTTTTTAGATGATCCCTATAGAAGAGAGGGATTCTATCAAATCTTTCTAGTCTCTAGTCTAGTTACTTCGTTCCCTATTTCTTTTCTACTCGTAGGATCCTAAGGAAAATAATTTTGTTTCTACCGAGCTGAAACAAGAAGCCGAGGGTTCTAGTAAACCAAAACCATCATTTTCGAGCTATTTGGCTTCAATTTCCCCCTTTTTCAGCGCAAAAATTGAAGATTTAGTTACGATTGAAAGTTTTGTACTATCATCCATAGATCCTTTATTCATACTCATTGAATTGGAATAATTGAACCAATTCAAAAAAATTATGCTTCTCGACTCCATAATCCAATTTTTTATTAAAATTCTGATTGCCTTTTGGATAGAAATCGTGAGAATGTATATTCTTTCCTCAAATGTCCTATTGAGGGGTAAAGGATTAAATCTTTTTAAGAAATAAAGTTTTTGATCGGAATATTAAATATGAAAAAAATGGAAAGATCCCTTAACTATTGAAGTTGTTAATAGAACGAATCACACTTTTACCACTAAACTATACCCGCTACATATTCATTATTAATATGAATATAATACTGAACTTCAACTTTCATTTAGAATGAAATTTGTTTTTCATTGATCAATTTCCGAATTTTATACTTAAGAATAATCAAAGAAAGACGAAAAAGATTGAAAAATATTAGTACTATATTACTATAGAATAGAATAGAATTACTAGAACACTTTTACTAGAAAGACTCACTATTCTAATTTCTACTCATTTATACTCTAATTTACTAGAATTACTATATAAGGTAGGAATTACTATATAAGGTAGGAATTACTATATAAGGTAGTATAATATACTAAGAATATATATAGAATCTTGAATATTTCAATATAAATAGCTAATATATTCTATTATTATAGAATATAATAATAGAATATATAATATAGAAAGTCTATAATATAGAAAGAATAGAAATAGAATTCTTTAAAGAATTCCTACTAATTAGGAATGGCAATGAAAATTACTCTTCTTGTTTCAATAACAATTTTTATTCGTCGTAACAAAAGAAGTACTTAACCAGGCCAGGGAAATGAACCTTTTGTACAAAATAAAAGAAGTAAAGTATTCTTTCTATTGGAGAGATCTGTTTTTCGAATTATTGAAGAAAAATAAAAATTGTTCTCAATCTTGACTTCACGTGTAAAATCACATGATAAATTTCCAATTTGGAATGGGGAGAGATGGCTGAGTGGACTAAAGCGTCGGATGCTAATCCGTTGTATGAATTATTCGTACCGAGGGTTCAAATCCCTCTCTCTCCGACCCCCTCTGATCAATTAAGATTTTAGAATTGGAATAAATTTTGATTCTTTTATTTTATGAATCTTCTAGCATCTATTCCATTTATTTATACATTTTATTTATACATTTACCTATGAAAAAATCAAGGAAAAAGTAAAAATGAATCTCATCTCTTTTTTATTCTTCACGCCCAGGATTACGCCCCGGATCATTAGATAAGAATCCGAAGATGAAGAGAGAAACAAAGAATATTACTACTGTGTAAACAAATAGTTTAAGAGTCAGCATTAAAAATCTCCAAGATAAGATAAGATCATTTTTTGTTTAAGGAAATAGATCACCTATTTTATGACACACCCTATACACTATTTTACGCTATTTTTATATGACTATATGACGCTCTAAAGATGAAAAAAAGGAAGTTTTTTTTCATCTATTTTCACGAATTTCTTTCTAATGTAATAAGATTCATATTTTTTCCTTACCAAAAATTTCTTGCCATATATCCATATCTATAATTAGATATTGTATGGGATCTTATAAAGGAAAGGTCAGAACAAAAGTACTAAGCTGATTATCTGATTAAAGATAATCGCCCCTTCCCTTATTCAAATTCAATATAAAATAGAAAATACCAAAATTTCGCTTTTTGAATCGAGGGTTTCTAATGTCCAGACTTATCTGAATCTTATTTATTTTCAGAATTAAAATATCATCTTTTTGTTATCGAAAACTTACAGCAGCTTGCCAAACAAAGGCTAAGAGAAAAAAAAGTAAAGGGATAACCGGCATAAAGTCTATGATTGGATTGAAAAAGGCATAAGCCTCGGGCAATTTGGCGAATAAAAAACTACTCGAATAGAGGGTAGAATTAAGACAGAGACAGATTAGACTAAAGATATTAAACATAACAAATATTCTTTTCTTGTTCTTAAAGATTCAAATGAAATTGAAATGATAAGAAATTATCAGATTGGATTGAGTTATTTTTCTGAGGGAAAATTGAAAATAAAAAGGCAGAGATAAAAGAAAGAAATTCTTCTTTTTATTTGACTTCTCCCCAATCAAATAAGAATACAAGGAATTCTATTTTCATACAATATCTTAATTGAATTCTAAGTAATGATCAATTAATCTTTTTGATTCTCTATCTATTGTGTTGAATCCTAGTGACAACATGTCCTATATTTCTTTTGGTTGGTTATTGACGAATAACCAATATTTATCTTAGTTTTTCTTAGACCAAATAAAAATGGGGCGTGGCCAAGCGGTAAGGCAACGGGTTTTGGTCCCGTTACTCGGAGGTTCGAATCCTTCCGTCCCAGATCGTTTGCATCAGAAACGAAAGATTCTTCTCTATTGATCTATTGAAAATCTAATTCAACAAATTTCTGTTTAATGTTGGATACAATGTTATACAATCTGAATTTTAAGAATGATTATATCTTTTTTTTTACTTTTTTATTTTTATTACTAAAGTCTTTTATTCTTAACTATTTGTGATTACTTTCGTTAACGATTCTTTGTTTTATATGATGGAAATGGATGCAAAAAGATCAGAATTTGAGGATTCTTATTTTCTCTACTTTTTCTACTTTTTTCTACTCCATATTAATGAAAACAAAGAAACTTTATTCTCAAACTATCTCTCTTTTTTAAATTAAATGAAAATCAGATTCAATTTGAGATGCTAAAAAAGAAGTAAATCATAATATTAGAATCATAAAATCATATTTCATAAATAAAAAATGAAAAAATATTCATTATGAATATTTTCAATTAAGATATTAATATTAGAATATATTAATATTAGAATATATAAATACATTATTATGACATATATATTGTATATCTTTTATATTTTGCTTATGAATATTATCTTATTATTCTATAATTGAATAAAAAAATATTTATTTTAGTCTATTATTTAGTTATTAGTTAGTATAGTATTTAGTTAAAGTGGCTCAAAACTTTTCTCCATTCATGAGGATTTCTTTTTCATTTAAATGAAAGTAAAGTCAAAGTCTTTTTTTGAGGTTTCTATAATTTATTTTTTTTTAACGAAAAAGAGAGATCTTTCAGTATGGACAATCCCGAAAGATCTGTTGAAGATGTAAATAAGTTTGCTTAAAACTTCTTTTTTCATGTGATATTATTCACATGAGAAAATATGGGGTAATTTTAAGTTAAATCCTTTCCGGATAAACACTTATAGATAAGTGTAGATTCTTATGTATTGGTTCAGCCAATGACTATTCATGATTCCATATTGAATCAATTGCATACGGTTCCAAATTAAAATTAAAGGTATGTTATGGTAAAACTTCGTTTGAAACGATGTGGTAGAAAGCAACGTGCGACTTGAAGGACATGATTGGATGTGGATTCTGACATCCACCATTTTCTATACGAATGAAGATGCTCTTGTCTCGACATAGTTTGTTCTGCTAGGAACCTGATTGAATTTGTCTTGGGTTGCTAAATAAAGATATTAATGGTATAGAAAGGTATAGCATATGATGGAGCTCGAGCAAAAATGATTCATTCATTTATCGGGGAAATAATCTAGGGTTAGTGACAATCAATAAGTTAGACCAACTTTGTAAATATATCATCAATATATAAAAGGGGAGGTTCGTTTTTGAACAAGTTTGAAATGAAAAAAGATCAAATTTGTCGAAATTTTCAAACTGTTTAGATCAAGAGTGTATCACAAAGGAATCAATCGTTCGCATGATTTTGACCTTTTCCATAGAAAGAACAAAGGGTATGTTGCTGCCTTTTGAAAAAGGAGTAAGGATCACCGAAGTAATGTCTAAACCTAATGATTTCACAAAGCGCAAAGCAAAGACAACAAATTCCGGAACAAGGAAACACTATTTTAACTTGTCTCAACAATTGGATCATAATGAGTAAAAAAAAAGATATCCGAAAGGAGAAAAAAATAGGTTAGAGACAGCTCAATAAATTCGAAGGATTCCCTTTCGAACTCTTTCAAAACTATCCAACTTGAGTTAGGAGTACAAATGAAATTTCGTTTTCTGTAAAGAAGGAAAAAGGCTCAAATTACAACCTAATTCTTTATGGATCCATTTCTCTTTATTCTATTTATACTTTATTCTATTTATATAGATAGAAAGAGAAATTCTAGAAATTAGAATCATTTTTTCTTGAGCCGTATGAGGAGAAAACTTCCTATACGTTTCTAGGGGGGGCATCTTTTATCTACATCTATCCCAATGAGTCATCTATCGAATCGTTGCAATTGATGTTCGATCCCGAAGAGAAGGAAGAGATCTTCAAAAGGTGGGTTTTTATGATCCGATAAAGAATCAAACTTATTCAAATGTTCCTGCTATTTTAGATTTCCTTGAAAAAGGGGCTCAACCCACAGGAACTGTTTATGATATTTTAAGGAAAGCAGAATTCTTTAAAGAATTTCGAATTTCTTTTGAAAAGAAAAACAAGAATCATGAATAAAAAAAGGAAAAGTATAGGGTAACTAGTACCTATCTTTGTGTAATTCTTTATTCAAAATTTCTTCTTTTCTTGTTCTATTCATACTTATTTTATTAGTATTTTTATTATTCGTATTTCTTTTTTCTTGCTTCTTTTTGTGAACCCCCCAACAAGGGGGGGTAACCTTTCTTATTGTATTTGTATTGTACCTTTCTTTTTTTGATTAAAGAAAGCCACTATTTTTTCTATCTCTACCTTTTCCTTATTACTTCTTTTTTTTCCGATCAAAGTTTAACAAATTTCAATAAATTTTATAGAAATTTGTTTTCTAAAAAGTCCATTCATATTGACAATGGTGTATCAAACAAATATAATTTGATCGTATATAAATAGATCTTTTTATCCCCATTACATTTCCTATTGGCCATTTCCTTCATTTGAGTAAAATGAATGAGTTTGCTAGATTTTTTTTATTTCGATCATATCTACACTTCATATTGATCTGGGTTGCTAACTCAACGGTAGAGTACTCGGCTTTTAATTGCGACTATGATCTTTTACACATTTGGATGAAGGAATTCGTCTAGACTATTGGTAGAGTTTATAAGACCGCGACTGATCCTGAAAGGTAATGAATGGAAAAAAAAGCATGTCGTAAAAAGAATCAAAAATATAAAAAAGAAGAATATTTTCTAAAATTTTTAAAGTTTAGTCAAGTATTTCGGGTCTAGTGAATAAATGGATAGAGCCTTAAGGCTCCAATTTGAGTAAGACAAAAAAGCAACGAGCTTCCTTTCTTAATTTGAATGATTACCCGATCAAATTACTAATTAATCGTTAAAAATAGATTAGTGCCTGATGTGGGAAAAGGTTCTCTTTTGAATTGTTAGTGGACCATTTCTTCTTTTTTTCTTAATCCTAATTATTCTTTATTGTAGATTGGAGACCGATATGTAGAAGAAATAGTATAGTGATAAAAAAATAATCTTTTTTTCCAAAATCAAAAGAGTGATTGGGTTGCGAAAATAAACTATTTTTACCCCTTTTTCTTATTTTTATTCCTTGTTTGTTATATTAACAAGGAAAAGAAAACCAAATTCGATAGAAAGGGAAAGGAAAAAGATCTGTAGATTAGGCTCTCTGTCTCCGGGGTATATATTCTTTATTTGTTCTTACTTTTCTATAATCTTTTACTTTTTATTTTATTCTTATTATTATAGTTTATTCTAAATAGTATTTTAGTATAAGAGTATAAGAGAAACACAACATACGTATACGCCGTTCTGACCATATTGCACTATAGTATCATTTCATAACACAAGAAGTGCCTCCCTTTTTTGGTTACAGTAGAAATGTATTTAAATGGCAGAATTACAAGGATATTTAGATTTAAAAAAGATAGATTTTGGCAACAAAACTTCCTCTATCCGCTACTCCTTCAAGAGTATATTTACTCACTTGCTCATTATCATAGCTTCAATAGTTTGATTTTTTATGAACCTGTGGAAATTATTGGTTATGACAATAAATCTAGTTTAGTACTTGTAAAACGTTTAATTACTCGAATGTATCAACAGAAACCTTTGATTTATTCGGTGAATGATTCTAACCAAAATGGATTTTGGGGTCACAAGAATTCTTTTTCTTCTCATTTTTATTCTCAAATGGTATCAGAAGGTTTTGGAGTCATTCTGGAAATTCCATTCTCATCGCGATTAGTATCTTCCCTTGAAGAAAAAAGGATACCAAAATATCAGAATTTACGATCTATTCATTCAATATTTCCCTTTTTAGAGGATAAATTATTACATTTAAATTATGTGTCAGATCTACTAATACCCTATCCCATCCATCTGGAAATCTTGGTTCAAATCCTTCAATGCTGGATCAAAGATGTTCCTTCTTTGCATTTATTGCGATTGTTTTTCCACGAATCTCATAATTTGAATAATCTCATTACTTCAAAGAAATTTATTTACGTCTTTTCAAAAAGAAAGAAAAGATTCTTTTGGTTCTTACATAATTCTTATGTATATGAATTCGAATATCTATTCCTGTTTATTCGTAAACAGTCTTCTTATTTACAATTAATATCTTCTGGAGTCTTTCTTGAGCGAACACATTTTTAT